TTGGATCGGATTTGGCGGCATGGCCAAGCGGTAAGGCAGGGGACTGCAAATCCTTTATCCCCAGTTCAAATCTGGGTGTCGCCTGATCAACAAAATACTTAGAATTTCTTATTCTACTGATAGAATAGAACTCGACAAATTCTTGCCCTGCATAAGCAAAGGCAAAGGACGGGGCTTGTCGATACTTGATTTATAGAATACATAGTTCTATAAAAGACTGTAAGTTGTTTTCTCAAAATCTGGCTCTGTTTGGGTTCTGGGTAGCGGCCCAAACAGATATACCAATAAGGATGAGGTAAGGCTTACTTATTAATTCCAGAACTACGAAAGTAAGAGGTCAGAAATCTTGGTATCCAAAGGTTCCTAAAGGACATTCCATTTTTGCTCCTAGGATTGAAGAAAAGATTATACGAAAGACTATCAAGACTTCCTAATTATCTTACACTACCTACACTAACCTAGGGTCTACTGACTCCGTCTGGAATTAGATTGGATAGGCTGATGGGAAATCAATTTAGGAGTTGTGGAAAGGACTGAAGATACTTTGTATCCATACTTACGAGAGACTCCGAGTACTCAAACATTCAATCAGGATGGTTGGTCGGCTCTTATCTTATAGAATAACAGAGTAAAAAAAAAAAAGATTTCTTTGGTCGTGTGTCGTGTAAGGAGATTACAAAAAAAATGTATGTAATAATGGTAGTGATGTCTCCCCATTCTTTCACAGAAAGAAAGACAGTAAAGCTTAGATCAAATAGGAAATGTAGGTATCTAATAGATAGTTATCTATCTTGATGGTATATTTTTTTTTTTTTTAGCTTATGAAAAAAAGGTAACAAAACAAACAATAGGTCTTACTATTCCCACATGTTCCATTAGGAGCATTCCTTTGCAATTTGCAAGGAAAAGGTGTGTGTATCATATTTTTACTTAATACTTCCCAATTCTACCAGAAATCCTATAAAGAATCTGTTACGAGTGGATTCATTGAATTGGTTCATCAATAGCCTTAAGTCAGAATCCTATTTTGACTCTGCGCCATTGATTCTACTATGATTATTGATCAATAATGGAATAATTCCTTCATAGAAATAGGAGATATAATTCACATGGATATAGTAAGTCTTGCTTGGGCTGCTTTAATGGTAGTCTTTACATTTTCCCTTTCACTCGTAGTATGGGGAAGGAGTGGACTCTAGGTATATTAATAATTGATTGAGTAATCGATTGAGTAATCGATTGAGTAATCGAATTGTATCAATTGTTTAATTGATCGTTTTGCTTTGCATTGATCGTTTTTCGAAGCTTTATTTTTAAAAAGCTTGTCTCTCTTTCAAAATTATACTGGAAAGACAATAATGAATAATAACCATTCGATCAAACAACGAATGATTACTATAGTTTAGTTGTATTTCAAAACTCAAATCTACGCATGATAGGAAATTTTTTCCAACCGAATTCCTCCTAAATATTCTGTTTGGATAAACCTGTTCTTACCAGAATTATGGATATTACAATGAGAAAAAACCAATCCCTAGTTTTTTCTTTATTTGTTTCTCTCTTTCTTTACTTTCACTGTTCTAAGAACAAATCGTTTTGCTATTAGATTACGACGATACTTACTTTCTACTGGAAGTGACTAGTGGTTGTCCAAAGAGGTTCTACACATAATAAAATTAGATCTTTCTTCCGCTGAGTGATCCACCACATATCATACATTTAACATTTTAGACTCCTAGAGATTTTTTTATGCTTTTTTGACTCATCTCATGTCATGTTTAAGCATGAAAAATGGTCCGAGTCCCCTTTACTAATCTACTTCCTTTCAAAATCTGAAGAAGTTACCATAGAACTTCGTAAATGATCTGTTAATGGCTCAATCAATGACTTCTTGGGATGGGAAATCAAAAAAATTCCTTGGTTTTGTTTTCTTTTGCTATAGTATATTCCTATACTATTCTTCCTCTATTGATTCTTTTGATGGATCCCAGAACCTATATATAAAATTATAAGAAACCTAGGAATTAGAAGAATTGGCCTTCGATTATTTTGGGTTGATCGAAACCGAGTGGATGTAGCGAAAAAAAGAAATAGAATTAGACTGCTATTTCGATGTACTAGTCTACTATTTAGATTAGATATACATCTAATACATCATATACATACATATTGTAAATTGATCTATATAAACCCTCCATTTAGATAAAGTCTATATCTGTATACAATACAACTTTATATGATAATATCATTGTATACAATATTAGATAATATAAAATACTCTAAAGTGTGGTAGAAAGGACTATATATAGTCCTTTCTACCACATTTTATGATTCCAACCAGATCATTTCATTTAAGACTTGGAATTTTCTTTTAATCCCTTTCTTTCATTTCTTCAATCATTGAAAAAAGGATTGATAAGAACTAATAATTCAGATTCAAATTAATCATTTTGACTGACTGTTTTTACGTAGATAATAAGTAAAAAAGCAGTAGGAACTAGAATGAACAGTGCAGTAGCAATAAATGCGAGAATATTGACTTCCATAATTTCATTATTTATTTTTTTTCTTCGCAATAACTCGGGATGTAATCCCATAGAGATGAGAAATTTAACTCCTGTAAATTCATTGGGATGAATTGATCCTGATGATACTGAATAGGATCAATATTATGAATAACAATATCTGATTTATCAAATCGATTCATCGTCGAGAATTGAATAGTATAACATGGGAAGATCCTTTATCCATACTAATTACGAAATGGGATTTTTTATTGGATCAGGAATCCCATTGGATTTTTCATCCTCTTCCACTTTTTCTTTTCTATAACCTACTTACTGTCTTCCTTATCTTATACAACTCTCCTTCCTGTGTATTATACCTTACAATTATGAGGTATTATATGACCGGTATTCTATGGGTCACACACAGACCCAAACGAGGTGAGATGGAAAAAAAGGGATTAAATAAAAAAGATCAAATATTCCAACAAATTTACTGAAAAGGGTCCTTGCTCGGTCTTTTCTTTTATTTTATTAGTATCCTCTTTCTTGTATTTATTTGTACTGGAATGCATACATCAAAAATGATGCCTGCAATTTGAATGAGAATGAGATAGATTGTTTACAATTAGTCATTGAGGATACACAAACAAAGTCAGAACTAGAAAAGGTGTGGTTTAACCTGAAAAGTACTCTGTCGAGGTAATTATGTTAAGTTCATTGTCCATCGTACAATAAACGAATACCATTTTTGTATGTACTCCCGGTAAAATAGGATCACTCTACTCCATTTCATTGATCAAGAACAATCGAAAAAGAAAGTAAGACGAGGATGGTATCTCTTAAAATACTGAATATAGTAATACCACCGATTGTACTAATGTACATATGATATGTCTCTCCTTTATCAATCGGGAGTAGTGGAAAGATTTGAAATTCCCGTATCCATATTTGTGTGATGATAAATGCGAAATAAAAAACAAAAGAAATAAGGATCCCCACTGGGGATTAGATCTTGCTTCCTGTCCCCCTTTTCCGTGAAAAGAGAGAGATGAATTGATAAATTCACCGGATCTTAGTTCGGGACTGACGGGGCTCGAACCCGCAGCTTCCGCCTTGACAGGGCGGTGCTCTGACCAATTGAACTACAATCCCAGCGAGGTGTATGGCATACATATTCTTAATGTTACATATTCTTAATGTAATCATAAGAACATTCTAGTCCTAGTCGTCGTATTGTAAGAAAGACAGGAATGATATACTGATATCATATCCACATATAATATGGGCTATAGTGAGAGTGACACGGATTACTAGTAACCAATAATTATTTTACGGCCAAAAGTGGATAATCAATCTTTCAATGAGAAAAAAGAACTAAACTTTTTTGTTTGCTTTTCATGATACTTTACTTAATTAAGTAAAGTATCATGAATTAGATCCTTAGAAAGATCAGAAAGAGAAAAATAGGGATAGAGAAAAAAAATTGATCCTTTCTCTTTATTTCTACGGATTAGGCATTTCCGTTTATGGAAGACAAATTGGTTATATCATATTCATGGAGCGGTGAATTATTGGGCCGAGCTGGATTTGAACCAGCGTAGACATATTGCCAACGAATTTACAGTCCGTCCCCATTAACCGCTCGGGCATCGACCCAGGAAGAATTCATTCTAGGCTTATTGATAATCTATGATCAACTTCCTCTCATAGTACCCTACCCCCAGGGGAAGTCGAATCCCCGCTGCCTCCTTGAAAGAGAGATGTCCTGAACCACTAGACGATAGGGGCATATACGCCCGACCATCATCATACTATGATGATAGTATGAGCAGTTTTTTGGAATTGTCAATATAGTCTAATGGTATGACTAGATCCAAAAAATCTTTCCTACTTTTATGTTATGATTTTTTATAATTTTTTTTTCAAAAATTCTAAATAATAATCTTATCTACTTTTGGAGTAAATCCAATTTATTGTTCCTGAATGAACTCCTATGCATATACGTATATATTATGTACATATAGTACATATATACATATATGCAGTAGACTCATAATGGAAAAAAAATGGCTAATTCATGAATTGAATAAAACGGCCCTTTTAACTCAGTGGTAGAGTAACGCCATGGTAAGGCGTAAGTCATCGGTTCAAATCCGATAAAGGGCTTTTTTTTCCACTAAACTCAAGTTTTAGCCTTCGTTTTTCAGCGGAAAATATCTCTATTATTTTTTCTAAAAAGAAAAGGATAACCACCATTATAACGAATTCTGATTATTCTGACTTTAAGTTAGGAAGTTGAACATTTATTGATTAGCAAAATGACTAATTGCACGTATTAGGAGTAGTCCACCTGTAGTGACATAGTAGTCCTCCTCATGTCTCATTATTCACAAATTTTTTGTCCTGGGACATAACAGAAATATTCTATAATACTCTATATATACAATTCCTATTATTAATCGACAAACCAAGGTGTTCTTATTTCTCCAATGT